TTTTGTGATATGATAATATTGTTAATATGATAATATTGTTAATATGATAATATTGTTAATATGATAATATTGTTAATATGATAATATTGTTAATATGATAATATTGTTAATATGATAATATTGTTATAGGCCATAAACTTACTAGAGGTTTTTCTGTTTCCGGGGGGTTTTCAGAAGTGTTAGTAATCTCTGGAGTTTAGGGGGGTAGGGGGGTTTAACGCGCAGAAACCCGGGGCATCCTAGAGGAAAGACTGTACCTTATGTCCTTGATATCATAATATGTGATTCTTAAGTTTAGTCTTTTTATCATTCATACTATTTTCTGGGGTGAACAAACTAATGTTCAACCTTATTAATTAATTCTGCTTACACTGTGAAATGCAAGCGAAAAGGAAAAAAAAAAAGAGAACCCCTGGCCCCGGTGGAGAGAACGCTCGGCTTGGTGGGTAACGAGTCGTATGTACTCCACCATTAACTTATGTAAGCGTCAATGAAAGTGTGAGGAGTAATATCAATTAATGGCCCTGAAGTAGGAACCAAATGCCAGGAATAGTGCACGAAGTGTGACCCCCACAAATAGTTGTCCCTCACCCTCAATAAGAGTTAGCATTGAGTAATCACCGGTTGGTCGGTTCTTACTACATCGGGGATCATTTATCCAGGATTGTTGAGTCTTGGTATAACTTAACCCATGAGGAAGTAAGTTCGAGTTGAAAATTCGCTAGTCCAAAGTAGCTGAGTTATGTATTGTCAATAGTAATATGGTTCTATCTGAGTCTTGGTTAATACTGTGATGGGTGTTGGGGTAACACCACTAATTTTGAATTTTACTAGTGTAGGGTGATATCATATGAAATGGTTAAATGAAATGTATGGTGATATTACATATATGTATTATATCATTATGTACATATAGTTGCAGAGAGTAGTTTAGTGCTAGAATTCCGGCTTTGGGAGTCGGAGGTGGGAGCTAAAATCTCCCCTCTCTGAGCAGTAGGGAGGATTTTAACCTCCGGCATTCGGTTTACAAGACCGACGCTCTGACACTGAGCTACTAATGCAGGCTCATTTAAACATCTTGTTTTCTAATCAGCCTGCTAGAGGTAGTAGGATTAAAAAGATGGAGAAATATAAGAAAGACGCGATTTGTCCAATGATGATGTAGGGGTGTTCTACAGGCATTCCTCCAATTCAAGTGAGGATAGCTACATCTGCAACAAGGGTTCAGAATAGGAACTGAGAGAGGGGGCGGAACGTTATGCTTCGTTGTTTAGAGGTGTGAAGCAGGGGGACCAGGAATAGTACTAAGATGGAGAATAGGAGGGCGAGGACTCCGCCAAGTTTATCTGGGATGGACCGAAGGATGGCATAGGCGAAAAGGAAATATCACTCGGGCTTGATGTGAGGGGGTGTTACAAGAGGGTTTGCAGGTGTAAAGTTGTCGGGATCCCCGAGGAGGTTGGGGGCAAATAGAGAGAGGGCTGTGAGGGCTGTGAGAAGGACTGCAAAGCCTAGTAGGTCTTTGTAGGCGAAGTAAGGGTGGAAAGGAATTTTATCTGCGTCTGAGTTCAGGCCCGTCGGGTTGTTTGACCCTGTTTCATGAAGAAAAATGAAATGTACAATGGTGGTGGCCATAATAATAAAAGGCAGGAGAAAGTGAAAAGCGAAGAAGCGAGTTAGAGTAGCATTATCTACTGAAAAGCCCCCTCAAATTCATTGGACAAGGTTGTCTCCGATATAGGGGATGGCGGAGAAGAGGTTAGTGATGACAGTTGCGCCTCAGAAAGACATTTGTCCTCATGGAAGTACATAGCCTACGAAGGCGGTTGCTATAACAAGCAAGAGCAGAACTACCCCTACGTTTCAGGTTTCCTTGTAAAGGTACGAGCCATAGTATAAACCTCGACCGATATGGATATAGATGCAGATAAAAAAGAAGGAGGCGCCATTGGCGTGCATATTCCGGATTAATCACCCATAGTTTACATCTCGGCAGATGTGAGCAACGGAGGAGAAAGCAGTAGTAATGTCAGAAGTGTAGTGTATAGCAAGAAATAGGCCGGTGAGGACTTGAACTATTAAGCAAAGACCTAGCAGGGAGCCAAAGTTTCATCAAACAGAGATATTTGAGGGAGCAGGGAGGTCAACGAGAGCGTCGTTGGCGATTTTTAGAAGGGGATGAGATTTCCGCAGGCTGGCCATTATGGTTCTTGTAGTTGAATAACAACAGTGGTTTTTCAAGTCACTAGTCCTGGTTAAAATCCTGGCAGGAATTATGACTTTTGTTATGTATTTGCTTTTGTTTATGTTGGTTCTGGGGTTAATTGCGGTGGCTTCAAACCCTTCCCCCTACTTTGCTGCCTTAGGGCTTGTTTTAGTAGCGGGGGCGGGGTGTGGGGTGTTGATTGGGCACGGGGGGCCCTTTCTGTCTTTAGTTCTGTTCTTAATTTATTTAGGGGGGATGTTAGTTGTGTTTGCATACTCGGCGGCTCTTGCCGCTGAGCCATTTCCTGAGAGCTGAGGGAGTCGGCCTGTTTTAATGTACATAGGGATCTACAGTGTCGGGGTAATGTTGGCGTCTGGTTTTCTCTTAGGGGGATGGTATGAGTCTTCGTGGGAGGGGGCAGATGAATCTGCTGAGCTAAGTGTGTTCCGGGGGGATATGGGGGGTGTTGCGCTAGTCTATTCCTCTGGGGGAGGAATACTAGTAATTACAGCTTATATTCTATTGCTCACCCTTTTGGTGGTTCTGGAGTTAACTCGAGGTCTAAGCCGGGGGGCCTTACGGGCTGTCTAGTAAGAGGCAAAAAGTACAGCGACTGTAGTTGTGAGTAGGAAGAGGGCCAGATGTGTCTTGATTAAGCCTCGTTGGAGGTTGCTTGTTGTGGTAACAAGGGGGAGGTTATAGTTGATAATGGCTTTAGGGCCTGTCTTCTCCAGTCATGTCTGGTCAACCATTTGATTAGCGATAGCTTGGCCCAGGAGCAGGTTTAACTTAGGAGTAAGCCGGTGAATGATGTTAGGGAAAAAGCCTAGTATATTAGAGAAGTGGTGAGTTTGAAGGTTTGGTATAGGTTTTATCTGTTTAGTAGTCAAAGAAGCTAATTCTATAGCAGTGATTAGTCCAAGGATCGAGACGATCAAAGCTGCTAATTTCAATAGGGGGTGCATGGTTATGACGGGTGTTTTAAGGGGCAGAATATTAGATGTGATGAGAAGGCCTGCAATGATGCTTCCTCAAGCTAGGCGCTTGAGAGGGTTAATTACCTCGGGGTTATTTTCATTGATAGGGGACAACGGGTTGAATCGTGGGTGGCCTATTGGCACGAAAAAGACAATACGGAAGCTGTAGACTGCTGTGAAGGAGGTAGCAATAAGGGTGAGAGTTAGGGCTCAGGCGTTTAGATGGGAAGTGTTCAGTGCCTCAATAATAGCATCCTTAGAAAAAAAGCCTGCTAGGAAAGGGGTGCCTGTTAAGGCGAGGCTCCCAATTGTTAAACAAGAGGAGGTAAAGGGGGTCAGTTGGTGTATGCCCCCTATTTTTCGGATGTCTTGCTCATCATTAAGGCTGTGAATAATAGAGCCAGAGCACAGGAAGAGTATGGCTTTAAAGAAGGCATGGGTACAAATGTGGAGAAAAGCCAGTTGTGGTTGACCTAAGCCGATTGTAACTATCATTAGACCCAGCTGACTGGATGTTGAGAATGCAACGATTTTTTTGATGTCATTCTGGGTTAAAGCACAAATAGCTGTAAATAGCGTGGTGAGGGCCCCAAGGCAAAGGCAAGTTGTAAGGGCGGTTTGGTTACCCTCTATAATAGGGCTCAGCCGAATGAGCAGAAAAATACCGGCAACAACCATTGTGCTTGAGTGCAGTAAAGCAGAGACTGGTGTAGGGCCCTCCATGGCGGCTGGCAGTCATGGGTGGAGGCCAAATTGGGCAGATTTACCAGTTGCCGCCAGGATTAGGCCTAAAAGAGGGTAAGTTAGGTCTGTGACCTCCGCGGTAGCAAAGATTTGCTGTATCTCTCAGGAGTTTAAATTTATTGCCATTCATGCTATTGCAAAAATAAGGCCGACGTCTCCGACTCGGTTGTAAAGGACAGCTTGGAGGGCCGCAGTATTTGCATCTGCACGCCCATGTCATCAGCCGATAAGGAGGAAGGACATGATACCAACGCCTTCTCAGCCGATAAAGAGCTGGAATATGTTATTGGCTGTCACTAGGGTAATTATTGCAATAAGAAAAGTTAGGAGGTATTTGAAAAAGCGGTTCATCAGGGGGTCGGTGTGCATGTACCATAGTGCGAACTCGAGAATAGACCAGGTTACGTAAAGAGCAATAGGGGTAAAAATAACTGAGTAAAAGTCAAATTTTAGGCTAATGTTAATGTCGAAGGTGTGTGTATTCATTCAGCTTCAGGTCGTAACAATGACCTCGAGCCCTTCATTAAGGAAGAGGCATAGAGGGAAAAGGCTTGTAAAGAAAGCAAGCTTAACGGCTGTCTTAACATGAGACAAAGCCCAGTGGGGGTTTTTAGGCGTGGGTGTAAGGGTGGATAGTAAAGGGTACGCCAGTAGTGTAAAAATAATAATTAAGCTAGATGCTATTATAAGGGGGGCAGAATGCATAGCTGCTACTTGGATTTGCACCAAGAGTTTTTGGTTCCTAAGACCAACGGATGAGCTGTTATCCTTTAGGAGCAGTTTGAGTGAGCCTTGGGGTTTAACCAAGGGGGTGAAAATTAGCAGTTTCCATTGCTGCGAGCCTCTCTCGGTGGACAGGGGGATTCTAACCCTCGATTTTAGAATCACAATCTAATGTTTTGGTTAAACCATGTCTACAGTTTGTTCACCCCCAGATAAGTTCCGGTTTCATGACCAGTAGGCAAAGCGGGAGCATGTGTAAGGAGATAAGCAGGTGTTCTCGGGTGTGTGAAGGTTCAGCTGCAATTAGGTGGGCAGGGAGTGCACCACGCTGGGTTATAAGGAACATGTAAAGGGTGTAGGCAGCAGTAATAAGGGTTCCAGCTCCCGTTAGTACAATAGTTCATCAGGACCAGCTAAATAGTGAGGTGATGATGATTAGTTCTCCTATTAGGTTGGGGAGGGGAGGCAGGGCCAGGTTGGCAAGGGCACTGACGAATCACCAGGTCGCTATGAGGGGTAATAGGATTTGCAAGCCTCGGGCTAGTACTATTGTTCGGCTATGAGTTCGTTCGTAATTTGTGTTTGCAAGGCAGAATAAGGCGGAAGAAGTTAGTCCATGAGCTACCATTAAAATAAGGGCCCCGGTGAAGCCTCAGGGTGTTTGAATTAAGATTCCACCTGCCACAAGGCCCATGTGGCTTACTGAAGAGTAAGCGATCAGAGACTTCAGGTCTGTTTGGCGGAGACAAATAGAGCCAGTCATCACAACCCCCCAGAGAGCAAGCACAATAAATGGGTAGCTTAGTTCTTTAGTTACGGGGGTTAGGATAGTTATTACCCGCATCATGCCGTAGCCCCCAAGTTTGAGGAGAACGGCTGCAAGGATCATAGAGCCCGCAATGGGAGCCTCTACGTGGGCTTTGGGTAATCAAAGATGAATACCGTACAGCGGCATTTTTACTAGAAAGGCTAGTAAACAGGCTGCCCATCAAAAGTTGTCTGCGTATGATGTAAGGGGCAGAGGGGTTGAGTATTGCAGGGTAAGGAGCGATAGGGTTCCTGTATTATTTTGCAAAAGCAGTAGGGCTACAAGTAGAGGCAGAGAGCCAACCAATGTGTAAAAGAGAAAGTAGGTGCCAGCATTTAGGCGTTCTGTCTGGTTGCCTCAGCGAGTGATAATAATAAGTGTAGGGATTAAAGTAGCTTCAAATATGATGTAGAACATAATAACTTCAGTAGCGCCGAATGTAAGGATAAGAAGAAACTGAAGGGATGTTAAAAGAATCAGGTAAGTTCGCTGCCGAACAAGAGGCTCTGAGGTTGAGTGATTCTGGCTTGCTAAGATCATTAATGGTAGAAGTCAGCATGTCAGAACCAGCAGGGGTGTTGAAAGGGGGTCTGTAGCTATGTACTGATTTAGACAGGATCACCCTACTTCTGATGTATTCTTTAATCAGGTAAGGCTGAAAAGGGCAATAAGAAAACTGGACAGGAGTGTAGTTCCTCATAGTGAGCTTCGGGGTATAAATCAGATTGAAGGGATGAGTATAAAAGTGGGGATTAAGATTTTTAGCATTGGAGAAGGTTCAGGCTTTGAAGACGGTCAGTGCCGTGAGTTCGGGAGGTCGCAACTAGGAGTGCAAGACCTGCGCTTGCCTCGCACGCTGAGAATGCTAGTAGGATCATGGGGGAGGCTGCGGCATTAGTTGCATTCAATTGAAGCGTAAGAATCGAGAAAGCAATAAATAGAGAGAGCATCATGCCTTCTAGACAAAGTAGTGCGGAAAGAAGGTGGTAGCGATGTAATGTCACGCCTAGCAGTCCTAGGGTAAAAGCTGCACAAAATGCAAATTGCTCAGAGGTCATTTGGCAGCTATGGACTTAAACCATAAGCTTTTGAGTCGAAATCAAATGTTTTTCTTACACTAACTGCCTATTCAGCTCACTCTAAGCCTCCCTGAATTCATTCATAAACAAGGCCTAGTGTAAGAAGAAGAAGGACAATTGAGGCCCAGGTGAATGTAAGAAGAGGGGAGGGTAATTGATCTCCCCAGGGGAGGGGAAGAAGAAGTGCAATTTCTAGGTCGAAGAGAAGAAAAAGAATTGCGATTAGGAAGAAGCGAAGCGAAAAGGGTAAGCGAGCCGAGTCAATGGGGTCAAAGCCGCATTCGTAAGGGGACAGCTTTTCGTAGTCAGGGTTTATTTGGGGGAGTCAAAAGGAGACAATGGCCAGGACTAGTGACAAAATGATAGTAATTGTTAGAATAGCTATTACAAGATTCATTATCTTTCCTTGGGCTTTAACCAAGACCTGGTGATTGGAAGTCACTTATACTTGCTTTAATACTAGAAAGATTAAGACCCTCATCAGTAGATGGAGATGTAAAGAAGTAGTCAGACTACGTCTACGAAGTGTCAGTATCAAGTGGCTGCTTCAAACCCGAAGTGGTGATCAGAGGTGAAGTGGCCTTGAACCTGGCGCGCTAGGCAAACACCTAGGAAAGTGGAGCCAATAAGTACATGTAGTCCATGAAATCCTGTGGTCACAAAGAATGTGGCGCCGTAGGCTCCGTCGGCAATTGTGAAAGGGGCTTCTTGATATTCAAGAGCTTGGAGGAAGGTGAAGTACCCCCCTAGAAGAATTGTTAGGGCCAGGGATTGAATTGCTTGGGTGCGTTTTCCTTCTATAATACTGTGATGGGCTCAGGTAACTGTTACCCCTGAAGCTAGGAGTACGGCCGTGTTAAGAAGGGGGACTTCAAATGGGTCAAGGGGGGTAATTCCGGCAGGGGGTCAGAATCCTCCTAGTTCTGGGGTGGGAGCTAGGCTTGCGTGGTAAAAGGCCCAAAAGAACCCGAGGAAGAATAGTACTTCAGAAGTAATAAAAAGAATCATACCGTACCGTAGGCCGTCTTGGACTGGTGTAGTATGGTGCCCTTGGAATGTGCCTTCCCGTACTACGTCTCGTCATCATTGGTATGATGTGAGAGTAAGTAAGAGTGTTCCTAGGAGTATAAAGGACATAGAAGCGAAGTGAAATCAGATCGCGAGGCCTGATGTTATTAAAAGAGCAGCAACTGCCCCTGTAAGGGGCCAAGGGCTAGGGTCGACTAGGTGATAAGGGTGTGCTTGATGGGCCATTAGACGTTCTCTTGCAGGTAAAGGCTTAATAAAAGTACAAATACATAGGCTTGAATTAAAGCTACTGCGACTTCAAGGAGCGTGAGAAGATAAAGGAGAGCAAGGATGAGTAAAGTTACAGTAGGGTGAACAGTAATCAGAGCGAAAGCGGCGGTAGCAATTAGTTGGATGAGCAGGTGACCTGCTGTTAGATTGGCCGTTAGTCGTACCCCTAGGGCAAGGGGGCGGATTAAGAGGCTAATTGTCTCGATGACAATCAGCACAGGGATTAAGAGGGTTGGGGTACCTTCAGGCAGTAGATGTCCTAGGGCATGTGTTGGTTTGTCTCGCATGCCAATGATTACAGTGGCAAGCCAAAGAGGAACTGCCAGGCCAAGGTTGAGAGAAAGTTGGGTTGTAGGGGTAAAAGTGTAAGGGGCAAGCCCAAATGTGTTGAGGGTAATGAGAAATAACATTAGAGCGGCAAATAGAATGGCTCATTTGTGTCCTCCTGGGTTTACAGGGAGAAGGAGTTGGTGGGTGAAACGGTTAATAGACCAGCTCTGAAGGGTAATTAAGCGGTTGTTAACTCAGCGAGCTGTTGGGGCGGGGTAAAAAATTCAAGGAAGTGCTATAGCCAAGAATATTAAGGGGATTCCGAAGTAAGTTGTAAGCGTAAATTGATCAAAAAAGCTTAGAATCATGGTCAGTTTCAGGCTTCTGTACCGAAGGCTTTGGCGCTTTGGACAGTCATTTCGTTAGGGAAGGAGTACTTCATGACCATTTCAGGCATTACTAATACAAAAACAATTCAGGTAAAAATTAGGATGGCAAGCCAGGGCGCGGGGTTGAGCTGGGGCATGCCGCCAAGGGTGGTTGGGAATCACCAGTCTTTAGCTCAAAAGGCTAACGCTATACCCTATTTAGCTTCTTGGCGAGGCTTCTTCAATTATTTTTGATGATCAGTCCTGGAAGTGTTCAAGAGGTACTGACTCAACTACAATGGGCATAAAACTGTGGTTTGCCCCGCAGATCTCAGAGCATTGTCCGTAGAATACGCCTGATCGATTAACAATGAAGGTTGTTTGGTTTAGTCGGCCCGGGACTGCATCAGCCTTGATGCCTAGAGCAGGAACTGCTCAGGAGTGAAGGACATCCTCGGCAGAGATGAGCACCCGAATAGGGGACTCTATTGGAATTACCATGCGGTGGTCTGCTTCAAGAAGACGGAACTGACCGGGCACGAGGTCTTGGGGAGGGATTATGTAGGAGTCAAAACCAAGGGCCTCATAGTCTGTGTATTCGTAGCTTCAGTATCATTGATGGCCTAACGCTTTAATTGTCAAATGGGGGTCGTCAATTTCATCTATGAGGTAAAGGATCCGAAGAGAGGGAAGTGCGATTAGGATAAGAATAATCGCGGGCAGGAGTGTTCAGACGATCTCAATTTCTTGGGAGTCCAGAATAAGCTTGTCAGTAAGCTTTGCTGTGGCTATTGCGACCATCATGTACAGTACTAAGGTGCTAATTAAGAATACGATCATTAGGGCGTGATCATGAAAGTGAAGGAGCTCTTCTATGAGAGGGGAAGCTGCATCTTGAAATCCTAGTTGTGAGGGATGTGCCATTGAAGGAGAGACGCGCGGGGGTTTAACCCACAATTTTGCCTTGACAAGGCAATGTAATGATTTTACTAGGGTCTCATCAAGAAAGTGACAGAGTGGTCGTGTGGCTGTCTTGAAAGCAGTTTATGGGGGTTCAATTCCCTCCTTTCTTGTTAGTCTATCCGAGCCTGAACAAATGCAGGCTCTTCGAATGTGTGGTAAGGGGGTGGGCAGCCGTGGATTCATTCAACGTTTGTGGCTGTTAGTTCCACTGTTGATACTTCGCGTTTAGCGCTGAATGCCTCCCAGATAATAAAGAGGAATATGATTACGGCTACAAGAGAGATTAAGGAGCCTATTGAAGAGACAGTATTTCAAAGGGTGTAAGCGTCCGGATAGTCAGAGTACCGGCGAGGTATTCCAGCCAGGCCTAGGAAGTGTTGAGGAAAGAATGTGAGGTTAACTCCCCCAAACATAACTCAGAAGTGAACTTTTGTTCAGGCGGCATGGAGGGTATAGCCTGTAAACAGAGGGAATCAGTGTACAAACCCAGCAACGATTGCAAATACAGCCCCCATGGAAAGGACGTAGTGGAAGTGAGCAACTACATAGTAGGTGTCATGTAGAACAATGTCGAGAGACGAGTTTGCTAGTACAATTCCTGTAAGCCCCCCAACTGTAAATAAGAAAATAAAGCCTAAGGCTCATAGGAGGGGGGTTTCTCATTTAATGTCGCCTCCATGCAGAGTCGCAAGTCAGCTGAATACTTTAACACCAGTGGGAATTGCAATAATCATAGTAGCGGATGTAAAGTAGGCCCGGGTATCTACGTCCATGCCTACTGTAAACATGTGGTGGGCTCAGACAATAAAGCCTAGAAGGCCAATAGCCATCATTGCTCAGACCATGCCTATATAACCGAAGGGCTCTTTCTTCCCAGTGTAGTAGGCTACAATGTGTGAGATTATTCCAAATCCAGGAAGAATCAGAATGTACACCTCTGGGTGTCCAAAGAATCAAAATAAGTGTTGGTATAAAATAGGGTCTCCCCCGCCTGCAGGGTCAAAGAAAGCTGTGTTTAAGTTTCGATCTGTAAGGAGCATGGTGATACCAGCAGCTAGGACTGGGAGGGAGAGTAGTAGCAGAACAGCGGTAATTAGTACAGCTCAAACAAACAGGGGGATTTGGTACATAGTTATTGTTGTAGGCTTCATATTGATGATGGTGGTAATAAAATTAATAGCTCCAAGAATAGAAGAGATTCCTGCTAGATGGAGGGAAAAAATTGTTAGGTCTACGGATGCCCCTGCATGAGCTAGGTTTCCTGCAAGAGGGGGATAAACTGTTCAGCCGGTTCCTGCCCCCGCTTCAACACTTGAGGAAGCCAGGAGCAGTATGAAAGAAGGAGGGAGGAGCCAGAAGCTCATATTGTTCATTCGGGGGAAGGCCATGTCCGGGGCCCCGATCATCAGAGGGATTAGTCAATTGCCGAATCCCCCAATTATTACGGGTATAACTATAAAAAAGATTATTACGAAAGCGTGGGCTGTGACGATCACATTGTAGATCTGGTCATCCCCTAAGAAAGAGCCTGGCTGGCTCAGTTCCGCTCGAATTAGAAGGCTAAGGGCTGTACCTACTATGCCAGCCCAAGCACCAAATACAAGATAGAGGGTGCCGATGTCTTTGTGATTGGTCGAGAAAAATCAACGGGTAATTGCCACAGGTAGGATGGCTGAGTTTTAAGCGGTGGATTGTAGCCCCATAAACAGAGGTTCAATCCCTCTTCCTGTCAGCCTTGATAACACACAGATTGCAAATCTGAGGAAGCAGGTTAATTCCCTGCCAGGGCTTTTCCCCGCCTATTAGTAGCCTCGGCTAGGCGGGGAAAAGGTAGATTGATGCTCGCTGGTTTGAGCGCTTAGCTGTTAACTAAGAGTTTGAAGGATCGAGGCCTTCCAGTCTAGTAAGGTTTTAGCTTAATTAAAGTGTCTGCTTTGCACGCAGGAGATGTGGGTTAGTATCCCGTAAGTCTTATCAGGGACTGGGGGTTTCTCACCCCCTCTTAGGGCTTTGAAGGCCCTTGGTCTTAAGTAATCCTAAGTCCCTTATCGAGCAAAGTAGACTAGTATGGTAGGGATCAGCGGTAGTAGCATGATGGCGGAGATAGCAGTGACAGAGAGGGGAATAGTGAGGGGGTTATTAAGGGAAGGGCGTCATGGTGCGAGGGCAGAGATAGGGGCTGGGTATGTGGTAAGTCCTATTGCGTAAGCTACGCGGAGGTAGAAGTAAAGGCTAAGCAGAGCGGATATCGCTATGAGGATAGCTGGAAGGGGTAGGTTATGTTGGGAAAGTTTTTCAAGGACTATCATTTTGGGGGCAAAGCCTGAGAGAGGGGGGAGTCCTGCTAATGAAAGGAGGAGTAGAGGGGAGATAAGTGCAAGAATGGGTGCCTTAGATCAAGAAGTTCCAAGAGCGTGGATGGTATGGACAAGCTTTAGTTTAAATAGTAAAAAGACAGAGGTAGTCATGAGCAGATAAATCCCCAAAACTTGGAGGGCGACAGCGGGGCTAAGGACTAAAATGGTAACAAATCAGCCTATGTGTGCAATTGATGAGTAGGCGAGGATCTTCCGGAGCTGTGTTTGATTTAGACCTCCTCAGCCCCCGACTAAAATGGAGAGAAGGCCAAGAGTAAGGAGGAGGGAAGGGTTAATATTAGGTAGTGAGAAAAAGACTACAAGGGGGGCAAGTTTTTGCAAAGTACTTAAAATAAGGCCGGCTGAAAGATCAATCCCTTGAAGTACTTCTGGCACTCAGGAGTGTACTGGGGCTAGGCCTAGTTTCAGCGCGAGGCCCAGTACGGCAATCGTGACGGGTAGGGGTTCAGAGGCCTCGAAGATGTTCCAGTTTCCCGTAAGCATAATATTTGTTGTGCTGGCAAATAGGTACATTGCGGCGGCAACACACTGTGTGATGAAGTATTTTGTAGTAGCTTCAACTGCTCGAGGGGACTGGGTGCGGGCCATTAGGGGGATAACGGCGATAGTGTTGATCTCTAGAAACATTCATGTGAGCATTCAGTTATATGAGAAAGAAATTAGGAGAGTGCTAAGAATTAATGAGAGTACAAGTATAAGGGCGGGTACTGGGTGCATACAGTAAAGGTAGGGGTTTAACCTACATGGTTGGGGTATGGGCCCAAGAGCTTGTTTAGCTGACCTTACTAGGAAGTGGTGTACTGGAAGCACTAAGAGTTTTGATCTCTTCAGTTGGGGTTCGAGCCCCCTCTTCCTAAGGAGTTGGGAGGATTTGAACCTCCATGATGCACTCTATCAAAGTGATCCTTTACTTCAGGCACAGCTCCGGCTTTTAAAGTTGTGGGGGAAGCCCTGCAAGTGTAATGGGTAGCGACAAGTGTCATACAACCAGGGCAAGTGTAAGTGGAAGGAAGTTTTTTCAAATGAGGTGTATTAGCTGGTCGTAGCGAAACCGGGGGTAGGAGGCCCGGACCCATAAGAAGAGAACCGAAAGCAAAGCTGCTTTAGTTATAAGGTTAATTGATGTAAGTGCTGGAAATGCAGGAAGGTGTGAGGCCCCTAAAAATAAAGCGGCAGAGAGGGTGTTTATAAGAAGAATATTAGCATATTCGGCAAGAAAAAAAAGGGCGAAGGCACCTCCCGCGTATTCTACATTAAAACCCGAGACGAGTTCTGACTCTCCCTCTGTCAAGTCAAAAGGGGCTCGGTTTGTTTCTGCTAGCGTTGAGATATATCATATTGCAGCGAGGGGTCATGCTGGGATAAGTAGTCAGACGGCTTCTTGTGTTGTATTAAAGGTTTGTAGTGTAAAACCTCCCGTAAAAATAATAATATTTAAAAGGATGAGGCCCAAGCTAACCTCGTAAGAAATAGTCTGGGCGACTGCTCGTAATGCCCCAATGAGCGCGTATTTCGAATTTGAGGCTCAGCCTGAGCCCAGAATTGAGTATACGGCAAGACTTGAGACAGCTAGAATAAATAGAATCCCCAAGTTTAGGTCAATTGTAGGGTAGGGTAAAGGTATTGGTGCTCAAAGGGTGAGGGCTAAAGTAAGGGCAAGCATTGGGGCAAAAAGAAAGAGAAAAGGAGAAGAGGTGGATGGTCGAATTGGTTCTTTAATAAAAAGCTTTACACCGTCTGCAATGGGTTGCAAGAGCCCGTAGGGCCCAACAATATTTGGGCCCTTTCGTAACTGTATATAGCCTAAGACTTTTCGTTCCAAGAGAGTTAGAAAGGCAACCGCTAGAAGGACGGGGACAATAAAGGCAAGGGGGTTAATGATGAGTGTTAGAAGTGCTGACATCATATTTAGGAAGGGGAGTTGAACCCCCGTAGAAAGAGTTTAGGTCTTTTGCAGTAACCGGGCTCTGCCATCCTAATGTGCCTTTATCTTTGGCGAGTATGAGTATGTCCTTTTACTTAGTTAAGATGTTTTCATTAAGTTAGGGGGAGGTGTGCTTGGAGTATTGACCCCTTCTTCTCGGTCCTTTCGTACTAGAAAAGAGCATTGCATAGATAGAAACTGACCTGGATTGCTCCGGTCTGAACTCAGATCACGTAGGACTTTAATCGTTGAACAAACGAACCCTTAATAGCGGCTGCACCATTAGGATGTCCTGATCCAACATCGAGGTCGTAAACCCCCTTGTCGATATGGGCTCTAAAAGAGGATTGCGCTGTTATCCCTAGAGTAACTTGGTCCGTTAATCGGCGTTGCCGGATCATGTTTGGTCAGAAGTTCTGTTAATTAGAATTGTATTTCAAGTTTGTAGAAGCATAGAAAAATAAGGGTAGTGCTTCCATTCCACATGGGGGTTTTGTATTTCCCCAGGGTCGCCCCAACCGAAGATACTAGTGCAGGGTCCATTAAGTTTAGTTCCTTGGTTGGAGTGTGTTTGACATGGGCTGCGTTGGTACCTAAAGCTTCATAGGGTCTTCTCGTCTTATGTTTAGATCCCCGCTTCTGCACGGGGAGATCAATTTCATTGACCGGAAGGAGGAGACAGTTAAGCCCTCGTTATGCCATTCATACAGGTCTCCATTTAAAAGACAAGTGATTACGCTACCTTAGCACGGTCAAAATACCGCGGCCGTTGAACTGAGTGTCACTGGGCAGGCGGGACCTCTTATACATTGGTTTTGCAAGAGGCGATGTTTTTGGTAAACAGGCGAGGCTTCAAATTGTTTGCCGAGTTCCTTCTCCTTCTCTTAGTCTTTCCTTGGAAGCACTCCAGTGTTGGGTCAACGGTTAATTTATGGGGGGTTTTCTGGTTAATTAGGGTTTTGTTACATTTCCCTCTTCAATTGGGGCCGTTAAGATTCGGTGGGGGGTCCGTTCCGATTTACACGTGTGCAGGGAGAGAGGGGTACTCTCTTATTACTCATATTAGCATAGTTGCTCCTATGTAGGCATAGGACGGCCTGGTACGATTAAGGGGATTAAGATATTTTTATCGGGATCAAGGGAGGATAGGCATGTTTAAGCTTTAACGCTTTTCATAGGGATGGCTGCTCTTAGGCCCACTAAAACATTTGTCCTTATTGAATTTGATCTTTATCCTCCTTGAAAGGTTGTGTCCTGTTTCAAAGGGGCTGTACCCCCTTTGACTAACAATGTCGGTTTCTTAAGGTATCTGTATGAATCAAGGTATCAGAATGAGTGGAGAAGCCGGCAAGCTGAACTTAAATCCAGTTCCCAGGCAACCAGCTATAACTGGGTTCGATAGGTCTGTCACCCCTACTCAAAGTTCTTCCCACTCTTTTGCCACAGAGACGGGTTTGCCCTACTTAATAGGCTGCCTTGGAGTAGCTCACTCAGTTTCGGGGGGTCAAACTAAAGTTCTCTTTGCTTGAGTATGCTGGCTAAATCATGATGCAAAAGGTACAAGGGGTGATCTCTGCTTCTTTAAGCTTTACTGGGCTTTGTCATCTCTCTTTCAGCGTTCCCTTGCGGTACTTTTTCTATAGCTCCTGGTTTCTTTTTCGATCGCCTGTACTAAAGGGGGAAAATGATTTAATAAATACAGTTACGTATATTAGGGTTTATTAATAAAGATTGTTGTTTGTGAGGGGGTGGGCTAGCTAATGGGCTATCAGGGCGATTCGAGTTGCACGAATGTCTTCTCAGTGTAAGGGAGATGCTATGCTATTAAGCTACGCTCTGGTTTTCCAAGCGCACCTTCCAGTACGCTTACCATGTTACGACTTTCCTCTCCTTTGCTAGGGATGTGTTTTAGTTAAGTTTATTGTTAAGCTCGGAGAGGGTGACGGGCGGTGTGTGCGCGCTTAAGAGCCGATTTCAGCAGAACGCTCTATTTTCTGCTTACTACTAAATCCTCCTTTAACCGTGTATTTCAACACAATATTCGTAGTTCGCTACAGTTAGCGAATGTAGCCCATTTCTTCCCCTCACATACACTACACCTCGACCTGACGTTTTAGGCTGTGCCATTTTTGCTTACTATAAACCCTTCACAGGGTAAGCTGACGACGGTGGTATATAGGCGGAATAAACAAGAGAGGGTGAGGTTTAACGGGGGTTATCGGTTCCAGAACAGGCTCCTCTAGGGGGATATTAAGCACCGCCAAGTCCTTCGGGTTTTAAACTTATGTTCGTAATTCCCAGGCGGAGGTAAGTGTGAGTAAATGCTCAATGTTTAGGGCTAGGCATAGTGGGGTATCTAATCCCAGTTTGTTTCCTAGCTTTCGTGGAGTCAGGTTTAGTAAAGTCACTTTCGTAGACGGACCTCATACTTTCGGATGCGTATAACAGCATTGAAAGCGTTTGACTTTAGTTTTTGTAATCCCTAACCACCCTTTACGCCGTAGTCTATCAGCTCGGGCCTCTCGTATAACCGCGGTGGCTGGCACGAGTTTTACCGGCCCTCTTAGCTTTTACTAAGTCGAGTTTTCACTCATGGCTTAATGTTTATCACTGCTGGATTCCCTTGGGGGTGTGGCTAAGCAAGGTGTTGTGGGCTAAAAATGAGCCTGATACCAGCTCCATGCTTCCGGGTAGGAAGTTGTGGGCATTCTCACGGGGGTGCGGATACTTGCATGTGTAAGTTTAGCTAAAGTTGATAGTAAAGTCAGGACCAAGCCTTTGTGCCCCCGAGACTTTCTAGGGTCTATCTTAACATCTTCAGTGTTATGCTTTAGTTAAGCTACGGTGGC